ATCGAACCCGCATCGTTAGCTTGGAAGGCTAGGGGTTATAGTCGACGTTGATTTATCATTTTTAACGTCTCTAATTCAAAACCGAACATGAAACTTTGGTTTCATTCGGCTCCTTTATGGAAAATGGAGAAATTCCCAGATCCAAATCTAAGACGGGAACGAAATTACAAAAAAAATTTCACCCATAACATCTATGTCAGCTTTTTGTATGAATGCATTCAATGCAAAACAACTTGCTTTCTAGATGATCCCTCTAGAGGAGGGGATTCTAACAATCTTTCTAGTTACTTCGTTCTCTATTTCTATTTGAGAGAATCCTAAGGAAAAATATTTTGTTTCCACCGAGCTAAAACAAAAAGAAATATGTTGATTGAAGCCTCTAGTAAACTAAAGTCATCATTTAATAGCTATTTTGCTTCTCTCTATAAAAAAATGGAAGATTTAGTTACGATTAGAAACCTATTTTTCTATCTTCATCCATAGATCTCTTACTCATATTCATTCAATTGGAAGTATTGATCCAATTCAAAAAAAATTCATGTTTCGTAATTTCATAATCCAATTTTTCCATTTTTAATGGACCTTTGGATACAAATCACGAGAATGTATAATTTTCCTCAAATTTGTCATTGAGAGGTAAAGGATTAATTCCTTTTAAAAAATAAAGGTTTTGATCGGAATAGTAATCAAACCGGGAGACCCTTTAACTATTAAAGGGTTAATAGAACGAATCACACTTTTACCACTAAACTATACCCGCTACAGTTCTATTATTGTATCGAAATGGAACTTTTGTCGAACACTGAAGAGGACTTAATCAGATTATGAAAAGATAATTAAATAACTCAAAATTAAAAGAAAAAAAAGTTCTATTTTTTTCCTGAAGGGGTTTTGATAGATATGGTTCAAGAAAACTGTTAAATTTCTAACTAGAACAGAAAAAAATTGTCCAGTTTCATTTTATTCAAAAAAAATAAAATATTATATAATCCAAAAAAGGGCCTGGCGAGGTACGGATCAGGCCAGGCCGCGGGAATAATAAAAGTCCCTTTCGCTTTGGGGCGAAGAAGTATTTCTTTTTTTCTTTCTATTATTATATTCTAATTATATTTAGATTTTTAATTTATTATTAAAATAAAATTATTTTTTTAATTAAATTATAAATATCGAATTGAATCTTTTTTTGAATCTTTAGAATCTTTCTTACTTTATCTAAATCTAACTGATTGGAATTTCAGATCAAACTACTACTTAAAATGAAAATGTATTAGACAATACAACTTGTCTATTTTGTATATATATATTATTGTTAGAGAAATGTTATTATAGATTATAGAATTAAATTTTTTAGATTATAGAATGAAATATTAAATTTTTTTTATATTTAATTTATTTTTACATAATTCAAATTTGATTTCTATTAATTATTTATATTAAATTATTTATAGAAATATAAATTTGAATATAGATTATTTTTTTATTTTCTATTTGTTATTTTCTATTATATTATTTATATTTGGATTTGAATATTTAGTATTTTTTTTTTTCAATGGGGAGAGATGGCTGAGTGGACGAAAGCGTCGGATTGCTAATCCGTTGTACGACTCGTTCGTACCGAGGGTTCGAATCCCTCTCTTTCCGCTTCTGTTGATGACTTACTATATTGATTTCTCTTTCGAATTTTTTAAATTCTTTTGATTTTTTCAAAATAAGATATATTATTATATCAAAATAAAATAGAATTTAAAATAACAAATAGGAAATAATTATATATCTAATTTTCTAGTTAGAAATTAGATAATTAGAAAACAAAATAGATGGAAAATCAAGCAAAGAACCCCTTTTTTATTCTTCGCGTCCAGGATTACGCCCTGGATCATTAGATAGGAATCCGAAAATGAATAGAGAAACAAAGAATATCACTACTGTGTAAACAAAGAGTTTGAGAGTAAGCATTACACAATCTCCAAGATCATTTTTTTTTTTGAAAAAAGAGAATAGATTCTCTATTTTTATACCATATATCCTAATATCCTAATATCCTAATATCTATCCTATTTTTTTTTTTTTTTTATAACGAAAACTTAAATAGTTTTTAGAATTTTAGAAATCGAAATGCATTTTTTGTAATTGTTATAAAAATATATAAAATTTTTTATTATCTTATCTATTCAATAATTTTTTTATACCCACTTTTTGATATTTTGGCGGATCATAATAAGATAAGGTTTTTCATTCACAGAAAAAAATAGTTAGATAGTTAGAATGGGAAAACAAAAACAAGGTGATCCGGATTGTGGCTATTCAAGAATTTTAATGTTTGAATCAAGGGTTCATACTGGAAGACTTGTCTGATCTTATCAATTATTAGAATCGTTTTTCTCAAAAAAATCATTTATTTTTCTAGTACAAGATGAAAGATCTTATCGAAAACTTACAGCAGCTTGCCAAACAAAGGCTAAGAGAAAAAAGAGTAGAGGTATGACTGGCATAAAATCTACGATTGGACTCAAAAAAGCGTAGGCCTCAGGTAATTTGGCTAAGAAAAAACTACTCGAATAAAGGGCAGAATTAAGACAGATCAAACTAAAGATATTTAGCATAACAGAAATTTTGTTTTTTAGATAATTGCATTTTGATTGAGTTATTGATAGAAGTGAAAAATGAAAAAAAAATAAAAAAAGATAGACCAAAAATCCTTCTTTTTTTTTTTCTGAACTTACTTACTCAACCAAAAAACCTTCCATTCTCAAATCTCAAAGGAGAATAGAAGAAATTCTACTTTCATCCAATATCTTAATGGAATTATATGTAATGATCAATAAATTAAGTTGAATTCGATATCTTCGTGTGTCAAAATACTAACAAGAGAGTCTAATTGATTCTTTAGATATTTTGGCTGGAATTGACGAACAATCGATAACAATATTAGTGTTTATTAGTGTCGAATAGAAATAAAAATGGGGCGTGGCCAAGTGGTAAGGCATCGGGTTTTGGTCCCGCTATTCGGAGGTTCGAATCCTTCCGTCCCAGTGCATATGTATTTATAGTAAATATTATATTTTAAAATAATAAATATTTACTAGTAAATAATTTAGATTGTTTCTAAAGTGTAATATTGGATAGAATTTGATTCTTTCGGTCTAACCAAAAGAAATCTTATGACACGTAGATACAACTAAATCTGTTGGAGATTTAGGCAAGATAGGGTTATAGATTACATATTTGAATTCAAAAAAAAAAAAAATCTCATATATCCATCTTCTCATATTCATATAGAATATAGATTGGATTTTTCCAATCTATTATTTATTTCATTTCTTAGTGTTTAAAATTAATAATTTATTAAATTAATGATTGAGTTCAAAAAGAAACATGGATTTATCTTTCTTAGGAATGATCAAATGTCGTCTTTATTGTAGTCGTCTTTATTGTAATTGTTTGTAAAAAAATTGGAATTTTTTGCATTTTAAATCGAAATTGAAATCATAATTCGAAATTCATTCTATATTTATACTATATTTATAGAATATTAATTTAATTTGAATATATAAAATAAGAAAATAGAAATAAAAAAAAATATAATTTCTAATTAAATAATAATATAATAATATAGAATAAATAATTTAATATATAAATTTAATATATAAAATAATAAATAATTTAATATATTAAATTATAATAATAAATATTAAAAAAAAAAAAAAAATAACTAATAATAACTTAAGATAGATTCGATATCGATGTACCGACTGTCTTGACTGAACCAATGACTATTCATGATTCCATAATTGAATCAACCGCATAGCGGTTCCAAATTCGAGGAATGTTATGGTAAAACTTCGTTTGAAACGATGTGGTAAAAAGCAACGTGCGACTTGAAGGACATAATCCGTTGTGGATTTTTATATCCATCATTCTATAATAAAGAATGCTCTTGACTCGACATCCTTTGTTCCACTCGAACCCAACATTTATTGTTGGGGTGTAATGGAAATAGTACATGATGGAGCTCGAGTAGAAAGTATTGATTCATTTCTCAAGGGAGAAGGGTCTAGGGTTAGTGTTAATCAATAAGTTGGAACAACTTCGTAAGTATATCTTTGACAGAGAAATCGAAAGGATCCAAATCAATCAAGTTTCAAATCCCAAAGGAAATTTTGTTGGAATTGATAAAAAAACCTTTTCGATAAAAAAAATTATATATCGTGTGGGAATCCGCCACTCGTATGATTCTATTCTTTGATAGAAAGAAATATTGATAGAAAGAAATAACAAAAAAGGTATGTTGCTGCCGTTTTTGTTTTTGAAAGGATTAAAAATCAACGAAGTAATGTCTAAACCCAATGATTCAAAACAAAGATAAAGGATTTCGGAACAAGGAAACACCCTTTGTATTTTAATTGTCACACCAATTGGATTTGGGTCCGAATGCAGAATTCAAATCGATTCGAAATGAGACATATTCAATTTGAAATTAAAGGGTATTTGAGACTGCTCAATAAACGAAATGCAAAAGGATTTTCTTTTGGACTATTTAAGAGTTATTCAACTTGAGTTATGAGTATACAAATGATTTTTTTTATAGGAAAGAAGAAAAGGACTTAATTCTTAGTCTAAGTCATTTGATGATTTTAGGGACTTATTCAAATTGCCGTTATAATTTCTATATACATAACTTTGAATCATTTTTCTCGAGCCGTACGAGGAGAAAACTTCCTATACGTTTCTAGGGGGGGTTCTTATTGATCTAATCTATCCCAATGAGCCGTCTATCGAATCGTTGCAATTGATGTTCGGTCCCGAAGAGAGGGAAGAGATCTGCGGAAAGTGGGTTTTTATGATCCAATAAAGAATCAAACTTATTTAAATGTTCCTGCTATTCTATATTTTCTTGAAAAAGGAGCTCAACCTACAGAAACCGTTTATGATATTTTAAGGAGGGCAGGAGTTTTGAAAGAATTTCGACTTAATCAAACGAAGTTCAATTAATGAAATAA